GAGTACACCTATTGTGATTCCCAATACAAGAGTCAAAATAGGTAAAAACATCCCTATGATTCCATAGACTTCTTTTAAAGATTCCAATCTAGAAAAAGAATTTAGATCTTGTACTTCTGTTGTATCAATTATCATTTTAACGATCAACTTCTCCCATAATGATATCTATGCTACCTAGTATTGTCATAATATCGGCCAATTTCATTCTTTTAACTAACTGAGGAAGAATTTGCAAATTGATAAAACCAGGTGGACGAATTTTCCACCTCCAAGGAAAACCACTCTGATCTCCTATTAAAAAAATTCCCAATTCTCCCTTTGGGGCTTCAACTCTTACATAAAGTTCTTGCTTCGGCAATTCAAAAGTAGGAGAAGGTTTTTTACTAATGAATCGATATTCAAAATCATTCCATTCCGGATCCCTTTCTCTAGCAAAGCACCGGGTTTCTAAATTCTCATAGGGCCCCCCTGGAATTCCTTCCAGAGCTTGTTGAATAATTTTTATAGATTCCCTCATTTCACCGATTCGGACTAAATAGCGAGCTAATGAATCTCCTTCTTTTTGCCAATGGATTTCCCAATCCAATTCGTCGTAACATTCATAATGATCAACTTTACGAAGATCCCATTGGATTCCGGAAGCTCGTAGCATTGGTCCCGATAAACCCCAATTTATTGCTTCTTCTGGACCAATAATGCCTACTCCCTCAACTCGTTCTAAAAAAATAGGATTTCGCGTAATAAGTTTTTGATATTCAGAAACCGCTGTTAAAAAATAATCACAGAAATCCAAACATTTATCTATCCATCCATAAGGTAGATCGGCCGCTACTCCTCCGATACGAAAATAATTATGCATCATTCTCATACCGGTGGCAGCTTCGAATAGATCATATACTAATTCTCTTTCTCTGAAAATATAGAAAAAAGGAGTCTGTGCACCAATATCTGCCATAAAGGGGCCAAGCCATAACAGATGAGAAGCTATACGACTCAACTCTAACATAATTACTCTGATATAACTGGCTCTTTTAGGTACTTGAATATTTCCCAACTGTTCTGGTCCATTTACGGTTATTGCTTCTGTGAACATAGTAGCTAAATAATCCCAACGTGTTACATAAGGTAGATATTGTATAACTGTTCGATTTTCCGCAATTTTTTCCATTCCTCTGTGTAAATAACCTAATATTGGTTCACAATCAATAACATCTTCACCATCTAGAGTAAGGATGAGCCGAAGAACACCATGCATTGATGGGTGGTGAGGTCCCATATTGACTATCATGAGGTCTTTTCTTGTAGTTGTTACATTCATAGGTTATTCCTCGATTCATTCTTTCATGAATTGCTGAAAATGAAAAGAAGTTCATTAAAATTCAAGATCGAATAAAAAAATAAAAGAATTCAAATTCCTTTTTCACTTAACGAGTTTTTGACTCCCGAATATCCAGCTGACTAATTAATTCTTTATAACGTATTCTATTTTTCTTTGACAAATAAGACAGCAGTCGTTGGCGTTTTCCCAGGATTTTACGTAAACCTCTCTGAGATAAATAATCTTTTCGGTGCAATTCCAAATGTGAAGTCAGTCTTCGTATCTTATTGGTGAAACGAAATACTTGAAATTCAATGGACCCCCTGTTTTCTTCTTTTTCTTCTTGTGAAATAACTGAGATGAATGAATTTTTTACCATAAAACGGATTTTCTATCCTCTTTTTTTTTAATGGATTTTACTGATCAGTAAGAATAATGCTAGTCATTTTAATTTGGTATACACAATAATCTTAATTTCTTTATGAACTCCTAATTTTATCAAATAAAATGAATCAATCCAATTTGCTTTTCAATTTTATTCGTATAGGAATAGGAAAGGGTGATATATTTCTACATTTAGAAAAGAGAAAAAATTTTGGATCGAAATCTAATAATAAATAAAAAAAGAAAAAAATAAGAAGATTCCGTTAATTATTTATAGATCTATTGGATATTGATAAGTGCATTGAATTAGTATTCATGTATCAGACTGGAAGGTAAGACAATACATAGGTGCAACTCCTTTTTTCATATACCATACATATATGGTACAGAATATATATGAAAAACGCATAATTAACAAATTTGCAATCGTGGATACATATGTATCCTTATCATAGTGAAGCGGCCCCCATTATTGGTATCAAACGAATATCGATTCATACAAGATAAATCTTCTAATCGATAATTAGGCCAAAGAAAGAACTTTAATTTAATTAGTTTCTTTTTATCAAAATGTTTTCTTTTATACAAAAATTCACCCCAGTTTTTTACGTTGTTGCAAAATACTGGATTTTTATGAATACCATTTCTCTTCCTCGAATTGAAACAAATTAGAATTCTTAATTCTCTACGTCTTTTAGTGGATAAAACCTTTTCGGGAACAAACAACAAATCATAATCATTTTTGTATCTATTTTCAGCCATTTTTGGATGTCTTGCAATGGATTTATCCAAATTAATCTTAGCAACATAGCTTTTTTCTCGGTATATTTGATTAATTTTGGGCTTACTCTTATGAAACAATGAAATATTTAGACTTTGATACATAATCAATTGTCCATCATTTTTTATAGACAAACGAATTGGTTCGATAATTAATATACCCTTTTTCATTAATTCTGTAAGAGTTAAATCCTTTTGAATAATCAAAATATCTAAACTCATTTCTCCCCTTTGAATAGAGGATATAGCAATTTCTCTTGGATTTCTTAGTCTAAGTAGGAGACAATATATTTTGATATTATTGATCATTCTTTGATTTAAAGAATCATCCCATCTCAATTGAAAACGTAAATACCTTTTTAGGAAAAAATCAAGCTCTACTTCCGTGTTGTTCTTATATTCTTTTTTCTTTCTACGTTTTTTCATATCGGAGCTTGCATAATCTTCTCCAATATCTTTTTCTTGGTTTGAGAAAAGTGATCCAAGATTCGCTTGATTTTGTGCATCTGATTCAAGATTATCTCGAATTGCGGATTCTTTTTCTTCTTGATTTCGATTCTCTAATTCAATCGATTTTTTTTCATTCGAAAATAGAAAAAGATTCCTTTTGTTCTTTCTAGTGATGTTTTTATTTTCACTAACATTTTCATTAAAATTTAAAAGAAGTAGTTGGATTGGTATGATCCACGGTTTCATAATATATGTATTATAAAGGATCACAAATTCTGGAAAGAACAAAAGGTTTAGATTTGATATGGGACGACTTAGTATTTCTTCATTCATTGCCATCCAATCAAAAAGATCTTTTTTTTTGTTGGATGCCATAATTCCTCCATTTTGGGAAATTTTAAGAAAAAAAAGACCTTTTTGATCCATTTTTTCAATTATTTGATAATTATTAAACCCAGTCTTAGTATTTTTATTACCATTGGTATCGATATCAATCCAGGACTCAATATTGACTTTATTTCGAAGACAAAAATCGAAAATTCTCCAATCCAAATATTTTCTATCTGTAAATTTATCTAGATTTAGAATATCATCATCTTCTAAATTAATAGGGATAATACCTCCTGGCATATTAATTAATTTACCTTTTTTATATATGGAATTATAAGAAATCTCTTGTTTATTATTTAAACGTAATGGTGATACATAAATATGTGAATCCTTCTTATTTTCATAATTAATCGATTTATATGAGAAAAGGTCATATCCATAGTATTTTTGAAGGTTATATTTTGAATTTGATAATGAATTTAATTCAAAATTATTTAATTTTTTGTAATCAATTAATATTAATCGATCTTTTTCATCTGAATGCCTTTTGTTTAAATCTTTATTTTGCACTATACGTGTTTGATTGAATCTATTTCGCCATTTGTGTGGTACTAATCGATACCATCTAATCGGAGATAAATCATATTGATAATGACCCCTTAACCAGTTTTTCCATTGAATCATTTCCGAATTCAAAATATTTTTATGTTTTAATTCAGGATAAAAAATTCCTTGTGTTTCAAAATAATCCTTTATCTCATTCTTAAGAAAAAAATATGTTCCGTGATATTGAAGGACATATCTTAACTTATACAAATTACAAAATTGCGTTTGATATAATTGGTAAAATACATATGCTTGTGAGAAGGAGGATAATAAAATCTTTGAATTTTTATTACTAATAGCAGAAATTGATTTTTTTTTAGTCCAAATAAAACGAATTGTATTTTTATTTGTTTTAGCTATTTTTTCTTTATTTGTTTCATTATTGTAAATGTATTTATCGATCATTTTTGTTGAATTATCAAAAAAAAGTTGTGTAGTGATCCTCGGACTATTAATGATACAGATAAGTATATCTATGTATATCCTTTCAATTACAAATTTGAAAAAAGAATATGATTTACGGATTAATCGAACATTTATTCTTTTGAATTTCTTTAATTTCTGCCAAATATTTTTTATTGATGCTAATAGTTTAGTAGGATAACTTATTTTATTAGAACTAATATTTATATTGATTTCCGGAATTAAAAATCCTTTTTTCTTATCTTTTGTAATTTTTTCTATTTGATTCCTGATTGTGCTGGTTCTATCATCCAGATCTTTCATTTTTTTTTCTGTCAATGAAGAATCTGTCAAATCCATAAATCGAATTTGAATGGACGATTCATTAATCATCCCATTACTGATTACCCCATTTTTTTCTTTTTTAGTTTCACTCAATTCATCTATTTTTCTTAATCCAAATAATTGAATTGGGTTTCTTTTGGAAAGTTCTTTTATTATTCCTTTTAAAAATAGAATGGTTTTCATGACCGATTTTTTTCTTTCTTTTGAAAGGTTTAAAAAAAGATTTATTCTTTCTTTTAAAACCTGTATAACTAAAAAAGGATTCTTTTGTAATTTTATAATTTTTTTTCTGAGTTCTTTAAAAATGGGTTCAAAAAATGAACGTTGTTTTCTGGGATAACCAAAAGGAACTTCAGTTTCCATTCCCCAAACTGTTAAAAAACAAAAATCGTTTTTTTGCTCTTTATTTCTCAGCGGATCTTTCTGGGGGGGTAGCACCTTAGATCTGTGCCAAGGTTTAAGGTAAAAAGGAAATAGGATCTTTATCTGAATACCGTCTGTAAACCAATTTGTTGGAAATTCGGTTTCTGATAATTGAACACCATTATAGGTGCATTTAACATGCATTTCTCTATTCCAATCTTTTAAGTCCTCAGACCACTCGGGAAATTGAAATAATAACATACGGGCTAGATTTTTAGCTATTATCGCTGAAGGGAATAGAATATATTTTCTAAGAAAAGATTGGGTTATTAATAGGGATCCTCTTATTGCTTGAGCAAATAAAACTCTATCCCAGGTTTGCGCTATTTCTATTCGTGCTTTCTCTTGTCTTTTGTATTCTTCTCTTTTTTCTTCCTCTTTTTTTTTCTCATTTTCTTTTTTCTTTTCCTCGGTATAATCCGAAATTCTGAATTCTGTTGTTTTTTTATACATCCATTTTTTCAAAATGAATTTTATCATCCCGGAGATATCAAAAGAAAAAAGGGGTTTGCCTATTCTGTCCAAAAAAAGAGGAGAATGCACATTTGCTTGAAACAATTCACAAATAACTGTTTTACGTCTTTGAGCACGCATAGAGCCTTTGATTATGTCTCGACGAAAATCTGATTGTTGTGAATAACGTATGAAAGTCACTTCGTCGGCTTGATCAAGATTATTAGTATTTTTGCTATTAGCATCAGTATTTTGCTCGTTATCAGTAAAAATTAGTACATGTTTGTTTTTTCTGGAACGAATCTGATGATCCTCTGCCACGATTTCTTCGTTTTCTCCCTCCTGTTGTTCCAAATCGTTAATTAATTTGTATGACCATGAAGGAACTTTTTTACTTATTTCTTTTATTCCAATAGATTTTTTTTTTATTCTTTTAGTCTTGGGCTCAGTTATAACTGCGTTGAAGAAAATTTTCAAAATTTTTATTTGATCTTCTGAATTAATTTTTCCTTGTTCCGTTTCTGTAAATGGAAATAAAGAAAGTTTTTTTTCTGTTGATAATGAATTTTTATCAAATGCATCCATTTTTTCTTCAAATTTTTCCTGATCAGTAGTAAAAAGTATACTATGAATCTTATTTATCCAACCTGTCTCGATGTAATTTTTTATCGACATTTTATTCAGGATTTGGGATGAAAAAAAAAATTTGACCCTTCCACGACAGGGCCCATTCAAAAAGGGATCATATATTTTAGGCAAGTATTCTTTTTTATTTTCATCATTACACAATCTAGTTCTTTTTTCGAATACATCTAGAGTAATGGATCCTTTATTTAGAGTTTCCATTCGATTTCGAAATTTTTTGCTCAAGTTGTTCTTTTTTTGGTCATTGGTATAAATCCAATGATCATACAATTCATCAGAGGGTAGTTTTTCTCTTGTCAACAAAGAAATTTTTCTTTCTATCATTTCCAAGAAAGTTGACAAACTGGGGGGATACGTAAAAGATATTCTTTCTTTTCCATTGTTTCGACATATATAAAAAAAATATTGTGACACTTCATTTCTTACGGCATTTTCAAAGTGATTGTTTTTTATATATCGCAATGGACGATTCCATCGTTTATAGTCGAAAAGAAGAGTGACAAGAGGTTTTTCAAACCATAAATAAAATGGATCTTCTTTAAATATTTCTAACTTCGAATTCTCTTTATTTTTATTCCTATCCATATAAGAAGTTTTATAAACTTGGCTATCTTTATAGAATGTCTCTTGAAAGTTGAATTCATCCCTTTTTTTTTCCTTTTCATTCACTCGGATCTCTTCCCTTTCATCGATTTTGTCCGGATCCTCCTTTTCTTCCGAAAAAAGAGAAGGATCTTCTTCGGTGGATCCCTCTTGTTCCTGTTTAGTCCCCTTCGTTTCGAAAGTTGTTTCTATTTCTACATCTGTTTCTTCCTCGCCTTCCCCCCTTTCTTCCGTTTCTGAGGTTTCTTTGAATTTTTTAGTAACAATGGGTGACGGTATTCTGCCTAAATAGTAAACACAGGTAATAAATAAGAGAATACTAAAGATTCGAGCCATAGAATTTCTCAATTCTGACACAAGGTACTTATTCGATCGAATGTACTTATTCGATCGAATAGAATTATTTTGCTGTATCCAGACTAATACCAATTCAACCCATTTCATGAAAAAAATGTGACCAATTAACCAACCAACAAAACTACTTGTTACAAATAACATCTTGTTGTTGCATCGAAACATATAAATGTTGACTAATCTGGCTAACATTGAACTTGGTAAAATGAAATGGTTGAATAATTGAAAAATGAGATTATTCAGGAATACACATTGAATGCTAAGATTACGCATTGAATTTCTGGTAGTAGATCCATAATCAAAAAAGTGTTTGTGATTGTTCCAGAAGAAATGAAACAAAAGATACGGTAGAGCTAGGACAGTTATTGTATGAGGTCTACCCAATGCTAGATGCAGAGGCGCATAAT